GCAGAAATGGGGGTAGGACCCTCCATAGCATCAGGTAACCATACATGAAGAGGAAATTGAGCCGATTTAGCAACCGCACCTGCAAATAATAGGACGGCGCACAAAGTAACAAATAATAAATTAACCTCATTATTATAAATCAAGTTATTGAATATTTTAAACAAATCCCGAAATTCAAAACTCCCCGTTGTCCAATAAAGACCTAAAATCCCTAATAATAAACCAAAATCCCCCACGCGATTAGTTACAAATGCCTTTTGACAAGCATTCGCCGCAGTAGGTCGAGTGAACCAAAAACCTATTAATAGATAAGAACACATTCCACCCAATTCCCAAAAAATATAAATTTGGATCAAATTAGAACTAGTAACTAATCCCAACATCGACGTATTGAACAAACTCATATACGCAAAAAATCTCAAATATCCTTGATCATGAGACATATAATTGTCACTATAAATAAGAACCATAATTCCAACAGTCGTGATTAATATTGCCATAATACAAGTAAGTGGATCGATCAAGTAGCCCAACTCTAAAGAAAAATCATTATTGATAGTCCAAGACCATACATATTGATAGATATAACTACTATTTATTTGATCAATAGACAGATAAACTGAAAAAATCATAACTATACTTAACAATAAAACACTCGGAAAAGACCACATACGTCGAAGGTTTTTGGTTGCCGTCGGAAAAAGTAGAAGTCCCACTCCTATTAAGATAGGAATTGGAAGTGAGATGAAAGGTATGATCCATGAATATTGATACGTATATTCCATAAAAAAAGTATATTTAATTCCTAATTAATTTTTCTGATTCACCAGCTCTTATCTCTTTTCAAAAGGATCAGTTAATAAAAAATTTAAATATCCAAAAGTTAAATAGAATTTTCTTTTTCTATTCTTAATTATTCTTAATTGTTTGCCAAATACTTCAAATATTTCAAGTCACGAAGTTAGAATTGTTCAAATAAGTCAAATAAGATGATCCACTGAAACTATTAATGAACACGCCTATTTATTTTAAGTAAAATATTTTGACAATATAGAAACTGCAAATTTTCTTTATTATTATTATTTAGTATGCATTACAAAAATTTACCGCTATAGAGCAAGAAGGAATAATTACACGAAAAACACGCTTTTATTTTGGTATCAATCATAAAAGACAGCCTCCAAGTTGATCCAGTAAAATAAGACTTCTTTTTATTAAATTCGTTTATTACGAATCATTAAACAATTCATTTTTTTTTGACAAAATAACATTATATATATATTTTTTTTTTCTTTGTTCCTAATCTAATAATTTTTCATTTTCGATAGCTATATTCGGAGTATACTATAATTTAAAGAAGAAATGGATAATAAATAGTAAAGAACAATTCGTTTTGAACAATAGATGTCTTTCACATCCAACTATAGCAATGACTAATCAATTATAATTTTTTAATGGCAGTTCCAAAAAAGCGCACTTCTATATCAAAAAAACGGATTCGGAAAAATATTTGGAAAATCAAAGGGCGTCGGGCAGCGTTGAAAGCTTTTTCGTTAGCAAAATCTCTTTCAACGGGGAATTCACAAAGTTTTTGGGGGGACAAATCAAATAAATAATTAAACATTGGAATAATCTGAATCGGTTTGACTCAAAAAACAGCCTAGTAGAAGTTGGTTTATAATTGTTATTATTTAATATAATTTATTTTTATCAAAGCAATTATTGGAATTTCCTAATGTTTTGAGCGGATGAATATGAAATTCCTTTTCCTTTTTTTAGGGTATGTAAAAAAAAAAAAAATAAGAAATCTTTTCTTTACTCTATTTCTATTATAAAATAGAAAATGGTACTTTTTTTTCTTGTTCAAAGAATAAAAACAAGGGTTGACCTTTCTTTTTCATATCTTTGTTTTATAATTTTCGGGATGGGGAAAATACGAATCCCCATCGCCCCAATAAACCAAAAATTTTTTGTTGATTTTTTTTTTATTATATATTTTCTATATTATAGAATCTAGTTATATATATATAATATCTAAATATAGAAGATCAAATAGTAAACTGAAACTGTTTATTAAAAATTTAATGAGACGGTGAAACAATGACATTAGTTGATTAAGTTAAAACCTTATTTTAAAAAATTCTATGAACCCTTATTTCTTTTCTCTAAATCATTATTACTATTATAGAATATACCCCGACGAATACATAATTAAATTGGTTTGCAAAATCCTAACACAAATTTTATACACAACGAAAACCCTTTAATACAAAGCTATGGCAATATTTCTAGAAATTTATTGAGTGTAGTGCTGTGCTGAAATTGTGATCGATAAAAATATCCTATTTTAGGTTTTCATTGAAAAAATGAGATAAAAAAAAATCATTAAAAAATGTAAATGAGAAATAACATTTTTTTTTTTTTTTTTTATATCTACATATTGAAACCAGAACTATCTAGTTACAACAGTTCCTTTTTGAAAGAGAATAAACTACGCAAAATCCTATAAAAAAGAACTATTGTTAAATTAAGAAAATTTAAAATTCTTCTATTTTTTCGATCTCGACGATTGAATAATAATAGGTTATTATGATTTGGAGAAAGCCGCTATGGTGAAATCGGTAGACACGCTGCTCTTAGGAAGCAGTGCTAGAGCATCTCGGTTCGAGTCCGAGTGGCGGCATGCCATTTTTTATTATAAAAAAAGTTCTATAATATAATTAATTCAAGTCCCAGATATTAATTCAAATAATTGAATTGAGGGACATTTTTTAATAATTTTTTTTATGATATTTTCAACTTTAGAGCATATATTAACTCATATATCTTTTTCGGTCATTTCAATTGTCATTACAATTCATTTGATAACCTTATTAGTCGATGAAACCGTAGGACTCTATGCTTCGTCAGAAAAGGGCATGATAGCTACTTTTTTCTGTATAACAGGATTATTAGTTACTCGTTGGATTTATTTGAGGCATTTACCATTAAGTGATTTATATGAATCATTACTATTTCTTTCATGGGGTTTCTCCATTATTCATATATTTACGTATTTAAAAAAATATAAAAACCATTTTAGTGTAAGCACAATAACCGCGCCAAGTACTATTTTTACCCAAGGTTTTGCTACTTCAGGTTTTTTAACTGAAATGCATCAATCCCCACTATTAGTCCCCGCTCTCCAATCTCATTGGTTAATGATGCACGTAAGTATGATGGTATTGGGTTATGCATCTCTTTTATGTGGATCATTATTTTCAGTAGCTCTTATAGTGATTACATTTCAAAAAGCTATAAGAATTTTTGGTAAAAACAATAATTTCTTAAATGCGTTATTTTCCTTTGATGAGATCCAATACATGAACGAGGGGAACAATGTTTTAAGAAACACTTCTTTTTTTTCTTCGAAGAATTATTATAAGTCTCAACTGATTCAACAATTAGATCATTGGAGTTATCGTATTATTAGTCTCGGGTTTATCTTTTTAAGCATAGGTATTCTTTCAGGGGCAGTATGGGCTAATGAGACATGGGGATCATATTGGAATTGGGACCCAAAGGAAACTTGGGCATTTATTACTTGGACCATATTCGCAATTTATTTACATATGCGAACAAATCAAAATTTTGAAGGTGTAAATTCTGCAATTGTGGCCTCTATGGGTTTTCTTATAATTTGGATATGCTATTTTGGGGTCAATCTATTAGGGATAGGGCTACATAGTTATGGTTCATTTACATTAACATCTAATTGAATGAATTCAAGAAAGGGCCTGACGAACACAAACATGGGAGAGTATAGATAAGAAAACTGTGTGTAAGACATCGAGAACCCTTTGAATCAAGTAATGTAGTGATTCAAATGGTTCTCACAAAAGCCAAATTTATGAGGAAGTCCAATTCATTTTTTTATTTAACTTAAGAAAAAAGACTTCTTTTTTTATTGTGCAACGAACGCTTTAAAAAATAATTATTAATTTATTGCTGTTTCATTTTTTTTATGAAAACTATCTAGCAAAATAATTAGATAAAATAGCTTCGACCTTGTCAACTGATAGTGAGAAAACAAAATCTGGATAAATACCAATACCTATGACAGGTATAAGGATAGAGATCGCAACAAACAACTCTCGCGGTCCCGAATCAAAAAAATAAGAATTTTGAGCATTAAAAAGCTTGTATCCATAGAACATCTGGCGTAACATAGATAATAAATAAATGGGAGTTAATATAATTCCAATTGCCATTACCAAAGTAATTAGTATTTTTGTCATTAAAAGATATTTTTGGCTAGTAATTATTCCAAAAAAGACTATTAATTCTGCAACAAAACCGCTCATACCCGGCAATGCAAGGGAAGCCATCGATAAGATACTGAAAGTCGTGAATATTTTTGGAATTGGGATAGCCATTCCGCCCATTTCATCGAGATAAACAAGACGTATTCTATCATAACTTGTTCCCGCCAAGAAAAAAAGCGCAGCGCCAATAAATCCATGAGAGATTATTTGTAAAATAGCTCCATTGAGTCCCGTATCGCTTATAGAACCAATTCCTATAATTATGAAACCCATATGAGAGACGGAGGAATAAGCGATTCTTTTTTTTAAATTGCGTTGACCCGAAGATGTTGAAGCTGCATAGATTATTTGAATTATGCCTACTATGATCAACCAGGGTGAAAAGATAGAATGGGCGTGGGGTAATAATTCCATATTGATCCGAACCAATCCATATGCTCCCATTTTTAATAAGATTCCGGCTAGAAGCATACAAGTACTGTAATGTGCCTCTCCGTGGGTATCTGGTAACCATGTATGTAAGGGTATAATCGGTGATTTGACAGCAAAAGCAATAAGAAATCCGATATAGAATAGTATTTCCAGTGCTATAGGATACGATTGATTAGCTGATGTTTCAAAATTTAAAGTTGGTTCATTAGAACCATATAAACCGATACCCAGAACTCCCATTAACAAAAAAATGGAACCTCCCGCAGTGTACAAAATAAACTTTGTAGCTGAATACAACCGTTTCTTTCCTCCCCACATCGATAGAAGTAGATAAACGGGAATTAATTCTAACTCCCACATGATAAAAAATAGTAAGAGGTCTCGAGCCGAAAATGATCCTATTTGACCGCTATACATTGCTAACATTAGAAAATGGAATAATCGGGAATCTCGAGTAACTGGCCAAGCCGCTAAAGTAGCTAAAGTGGTGATAAACCCCGTCAGTAAAATGGGTCCTATGGAAAGTCCATCGATTCCCAATCTCCAGTCAAAATCCAAAAAAGGGATCCATTTATAATCCTCCGTCAGTTGGATTAATGGATCGTCTAATTCGAAATGATAACAAAATGCATAGGTTGTTAGAAGGAGCTCGAGTACACAGATACATATAGTATACCATCTCATTACTTTATTTCCTCTATGAGGGAAAAAGAAAAGTAATAAACCCGCAAATATTGGAAAAACTACAACTATTGTTAACCAAGGAAAATAATTCGTAGTAAAAACAAGATACACTTGGACTAAAAAAACCCATGTTCGAAAATGAAATCAAAAATAAATATATGTATATTTATTTTCGAGCACGGGTTTTTGTCGGTAAAAAAGAAATCAAATGTATTCAAGGGGGCTTTTATAGAACGTATCAATACGCTAGACCCATGCTTCGAGTTGTTTCATGCCATAAATAAACGCGAACACTCAAGAAATCCGTCGGACAGGCAGATTCACATCTCTTACAACCAACACAGTCTTCTGTTCTTGGAGCCGAAGCTATTTGCTTAGCTTTACATCCGCCCCAAGGTATCATTTCTAATACATCTGTGGGGCAAGCTCGGACACATTGAGTACACCCTATACATGTATCATAAATCTTTACTGAATGTGACATTGGATCTAGAAATTTTTTTTTAAGACTATAAATTTTCGATCGAGTAAATTTGTAAATGAATTATATATTTAGATACCAGATGAGTCAATAATTTATCAGAATTTTTATAATCAATCTACTTTCAGATTAACTCATGGGATAGGGCCAAGATACTTTGATTTTTTACGTTTTCGCAAACATGATCATGGATTACGTATCATACAAATAATATTACTTGATGAATATCATAATTTATCTGATAAATAAATACTACTTATTCAACAAATTCGATTGATTGATACGAGTTGATTTTCTGTTACGATAAATTGACGAAACAATAGCTGGGCCAATAGCTGCTTCAGCGGCTGCAATAGCTATAACAAAAATTGAGAAAATATTCCCTTTTAATTGGCGACTATCAAAAAAATCAGAAAATGTTACGAAATTTATATTAACTGCATTCAGTATAAGCTCAAGACACATAAGGGCTCTAACCATATTTCGGCTCGTGATCAATCCATAGATACCGATAGAAAATAAATAGGCACTTATAACAAGTACATGTTCGAGCATGATTGACCAACTCCTTATCAATTCCGATTCATTTCAATATGAACAAAAATTTAATAGATTCAATTCAATTGACAAAAAAAAGTACAGAACAAGGGAATATATTGGTAATCGATCGAATAAAAGAATTTTTATTTTAGACAGAAACAATCTTCAAATAGAATTGAAGGGGAATGTGTGTGATAACATAGAACAAAGTTTCATTTATGCTATTTCTAACTAACGATTTATTACTGGCGAGCCACGGCAATTGCGCCGATCAAAGCAGCTAAAAGAATGATCGAAATGAGTTCAAATGGAAGAAAAAAATATGTTGATAAATAAATTCCAATTTGTTGACTATTACTTATTAAATCTTGTTCTAGAATCTGGTTTGATCTTGTAGTCCAAATAATCCCATACCATGACGTATCTACAATAGTAGTCATTAGTGAAACAAAAATACTTGTACAAACCAGAAAAGTAACTCCACTCCCAACGGTCCAAAGATTAAAATCTTTGGAATATTCTGAACCCTTCATGAACATCACAGCAAATATGATTAAAACATTTATAGCTCCCACGTAAATAAGGAGTTGCGCAGCAGCTACAAACTGGGCGTTTGCTAGAATATAGAATAAGGATATAGAAACAAGAACCAGTCCCAACGAAAAAGCAGAATAAATGGAGTTGTTAAATAATAGTACTCCCATACTTCCTAATATAAGACCTGATCCCAACAAGACTACAAGAAAATCATGTATCGGTCCAGGCAAATCCATTATATGTAGTAAAAAAAGAGATAAATAAATCTAAATGTTTTTCATGACCTTATTGATCTGACCGGGAAAAAAAATGGATAATCAATTCCTAATTAAATCTTAAGGGGTGTGAATTCATGTAGGTACAGTTATTGTATTAATCTTAGTCTTGATCCGAAAGAGTAGAGTAGATTGAAACTATATATTTCGAAATATATAGTTTCAATCTAAATTGAAATCTAAATTAAGCTGCAATTCTCATGAATCAATAGTTTGGATTTGTAGGTAGTGACCAAACAAACAAAACGAAAGAAACCTCATTTCTTTAGATCAAAACATAACCTTAGTAATTTCCAATTACTCTTTAATCAAGGGATTTACTTATTTTAGACTTAAATTCGAGGCGAATTCAAAATTGTTCTAATTGTATAATCATCAACTACTGACATTGGTAAACGACCCAAAGAAATTTGATTATAATTTAATTCGTGACGATCATAAGTAGAAAGTTCATATTCTTCAGTCATTGATAAACAATTTGTTGGACAATATTCAACGCAGTTACCACAAAATATACAGATCCCGAAATCAATACTGTAATTAAGCAATCGTTTCTTTCGAATATCCGTTTCCAATTTCCAATCAACAACGGGGAGATCTATAGGACATACACGAACACATACTTCACAAGCAATGCATTTATCAAATTCAAAATGGATTCGACCGCGGAAACGCTCCGATGCGATTAGTTTTTCGTAAGGATATTGAATAGTTACAGGCAAACGATTTGCATGGGATAAAGTAATCATGAAACCTTGACCAATGTACCTTGCAGCTCGTACTGTTTGTTGACCATAATTCATGAACCCAGTTACCATAGGGAACATATTGTAATATCTCTAAAGAATTTTATGTTTGTTTCTTTCTCTTGTTTGAGCAAGTCGTGAATATAGAATATGGTATTCCTTTACAGTGAAAAGAGTTGAAAAGAAGTTGTTAATAATAGATTACCGAGAGATATAGGTAAAAGAAATTTCCATCCGAGATTTAATAGTTGGTCTATTCTTAGTCGGGGTAAAGTCCATCTTGTTGCTATAGAAATGAACAAGAACAAATAAGTTTTAGCTAATGTAATAAAGATACTAATTGTCATTCCAAAGACTTCATATGCTTTATTTATTTCAAAAAGTTCATAACCGAATATGTATGGAATAGAGATATCCCAACCACCCAAGTAAAGAACAGTTACAAATAACGAAGAAACTAATAGATTTAGATAGGAAGCAACATAAAATAAACCAAATTTGATACCCGAATACTCGGTTTGATAACCCGCTACTAATTCTTCTTCTGCTTCTGGTAAATCAAAAGGTAATCTCTCGCATTCTGCTAAGGAAGAAATTAGAAAAATAACAAACCCTATAGGTTGACGCCACAAATTCCACCCCCAAAAACCATATTTTGATTGAGCCTCAACTATATCAACTGTACTCGAACTGTTAGATAATCATAGTCGGTAATAACATCACTGTTCTCATCGCTATTACAGAACCGTACATGAGATTTTCACCTCATACGGCTCCTTGAGGGCCATAAATAAATCTAAGGAGCGTGTCGGGATTATTTATCTTGATATGTCTTTTTTGTAGAATAGTATAGGATAAAAATCTATCGTGTGTCCCCAAATTAACCCAATAGAATTCTGTCTGTTCTAATAATAAAGAAAAAGGGTACTTCTGAATTGATCTCATCCTTTAATAAAAAAAAAATTTCTTTGTTGAGTAATAACCTAATTCTTCAATAAAATACTATTTATTATAAATATCAATAACCCATCGTTTTCAATTACGAAAAAAAAATTGGCTATTCCATTAGTTCGTGAATTCGGACACGAATTCTATCTCTATGAATAGGGAGATAGGAAAGAAAGGAATAGAGGAATAGATGGAGATAAGAAACAATAAAAAAGATCTCTTTTTTTGTTGTAATTGGCTGCTTTCCATTTTTTTTTTTTCGTTCCTATTCTTCTTTCTGAGAAAAAGGGGACTTACTAAATAAGGGATTATTTCGTTTCCGATAGTCATTTATTTAATGGGTGGATAGGCGTATACTCTGGATCGGAATCGTGGGGAGTACTGCCTGATCATTTCTACAAACTTAAAGCCCCAATTCGTATTCTTTTTATATTATACATTTTGCAAAAATGTCCTTCTCTCTTTTGGATAATTTTGAAAATCTCCATTACTAATCCTTTGTATATCTTGGTGTTTCTAACCATCCACTCATTTTTGCTCAATCGGCCGTGTTATGGTAATACATATATGGTAGTACATACAAATAATAGTGAAAACTCAATCCGGTTGATCTTTTGAGTCCGCTTCAAGACAGGATAACTAGTCAACCAATCTTGGGATAAAGGCTCTCTTGCGCCTATGTTTATTTCTGCTTAACTCTTATACATAGAAAATGAGACTCAATATTTTGACTGCTAATTTTTATTTATATAAGCTGTTTTCTTTCACTCATATAACTATCTGATTTAGTTCATTAATCCGAATTATGAATATAAAAATGAAGATATCTATTCAATTCATTTCACCCCTTTTCTCGAAAAAAAAAAGTGGGAGAAGTTTATGTCTCAACGAATCACACGTAGAGATATTGATAATACACATAGAGTTAATGGTATTTCATAACTAATTGATTGAGCAGCAGCTCGTAGACCACCTAAAAAGGAATATTTATTATTGGATCCATATCCTGACATAAGAAGTCCGATGGGAGCAACACTTGAAATGGCAATCCATAAAAAAACACCGATATGGAGATCGGCTAAAACAAGGTGATAACCAAAAGGAATTACTGAATAGCTTAGTAAAATTGATATGACTGCTATGGATGGTCCGATACTGAATAAACGAGTATCACCTCTAGATGGAAGCAGATTTTCTTTAAAAAGTAGTTTTGTACCATCTGCTAAAGCTTGAAGAACTCCCAAAGGACCAGCATATTCAGGTCCAATCCGTTGTTGTATCCCTGCGGATATTTCTCTTTCTAACCATACAATTACTAGTACGCCTATTGTGATTCCCAATACAGTAGTCAAAATAGGGACAAGCACCCATAGAATTCCATAGACTTCTTTTAAGAATTCCAATCTCGAAAAAGAATTGATATCTTGTACTTGTGATGTATCAATTATCATTTTAACGATCAACTTCTCCCATAATGATATCTATGCTACCTAGTATTGTCATAATATCAGCCAATTTCATTCTTTTAACTAACTGAGGAAGAATTTGCAAATTGATAAAACCCGGCGGGCGAATTTTCCATCTCCAAGGAAAACCACCCTGATCCCCTATCAAAAAAATGCCCAATTCCCCTTTTGGGGCTTCGACTCTCACATAAAGTTCTTGTTTCGCCAATTCAAAAGTTGGCGAAGGTTTTTTACTAATGAATCGATAGTCAAAGTCATTCCATTCCGGAGACCTTCCTCGATCAAAAGATCGTATTTCTAAATTTTCATAAGGCCCCCCTGGAATTCCTTCCAAAGCTTGTTGAATAATTTTTATGGATTCCGTCATCTCACCAAGTCTGACTAAATAACGAGCTAATGAATCTCCTTCTTTTTGCCACTGAACTTCCCAATCAAATTCGTCATAACACTCATAATGATCAACTTTACGAAGATCCCATGGTATTCCGGAAGCTCGCAGCATTGGTCCTGATAACCCCCAATTTATTACCTCTTCTCCACAAATAACGCCTACTCCCTCAACTCGTTCTAAAAAAATAGGATTTTGTGTAATAAGTTTTTGATATTCAGCAACCCCTGTCAAAAAATAATCGCAAAAATCCAAACATTTATCTATCCATCCATGAGGTAGATCAGCCGCGACCCCCCCGATACGAAAAAAATTATGCATCATTCTCATACCGGTGGCTGCTTCGAATAGATCATATACTAATTCTCTTTCTCTGAAAATATAGAAGAAGGGAGTCTGTGCGCCAATATCCGCCATAAAAGGGCCAAGCCATAACAGATGAGAAGCTATACGACTCAACTCCAACATAATTACTCTGATATAGCTGGCTCTTTTAGGTACTTGAATATTTCCCAACTGTTCTGGACCATTTACGGTTATTGCTTCTGTGAACATAGTAGCTAAATAATCCCAACGTGTTACATAAGGTAGATATTGTATAATTGTTCGGTTTTCTGCAATTTTTTCCATCCCTCTGTGTAAATAACCCAATATTGGTTCACAGTCAATAACATCTTCACCATCCAAAGTAAGGATGAGTCGAAGAACACCGTGCATTGATGGGTGGTGAGGTCCCATATTGACTATCATGAGGTCGTTTCTTGTAGCTGGTCCATTCATAAGTTTTTCCTCGATTCATCTTTCCATGAATTGCTGAAAATGAAAATAAGTTCATAAAAATTCAAGATCTAATAAATCAAATAATTTAAAATGACTTTTAAAATTACTGAGTTTTTGACTCCCGAATATCCAATTGATTAATTAATTCTTTATAACGCATTTTATTTTTCTTTGATAAATAAGAAAGTAATCGTTGGCGTTTTCCGAGAATTTTACGTAGACCTCTTTGAGATAAATAGTCTTTTTTGTGCAATTCCAAATGTGAAGTAAGTCTTCGTATCTTATTGGTGAAATTGACTACTTGAAATTCAACAGATCCTCCATTTTCTTTTTTTTCTTCTTGCGAAATAACTGAGCTGAATGAATTTTTTACCATAAAATGAAATCTCCTTCCCCTCCTTTTTTCTTTTTTTATAAATTATTATTGATCAGTAATAATAATGTTACTCATTTAAATTTGATATACACAATAATCTTAATTTGATTAAGAATTTCTATTCTTTTTTTTTTTTATTTAGCAATCCAATTTTCAAAATTGGATTCAGATAGGTATACAAAAGGCTGGTATATTTCTGCACGCACAAAAAATATTTAGACTTAAAACTTAAATTAAAATTAAATAAGAATATTTTCTTGATTCATTTCGAAATCTAATAGATACGTCATTGAATTAAATTAATATTATCTATCAGAATGTAAGACAGTGCCATATGTGTATTTCTTTGTCTTCATATACCATATAAGGTACGGGCAATATAGGAAAAATGTACCATTAACGAATTTTCAATTGTGGATACATATGGATCCTTAGCATACTAAAACGACTGCTATTATTGGTATCAAACCAATAACGATTCATACAAGCTAAATCTTCTAATCGATAATTGGGCCAAAGAAAGAACTTTAATTTATTTAGTTTATTTTTATATCTATCAAGATGTTTGCTTCTTTTATCTAAAACTTGATCATCAGTTTTCACCTTATTTGCATTGTAAAATGCTGTATTTCTATGGATATCATTTCTATTCCGAGAATTGAAACAAATTAGAATTCTGAACTCTCTACGACCTCTAGGGGATAAGATATTTTCCGGAACAAGCAAATCATAATGATTGCTGGTTCTATTTTCATTCGTTTTTTGATGTCTTGCAATGGATTCAGCAAAACTCTTCTTATCAGGATAGCCTTTTTCTTGATATCTTTGATTAATTTGGTACTTATTCTTATGAACTAATGAAATACCTATGGTTTGAGACATAATAAATTGTCCATCATTTTTTACAGACAGACGAACCGGTTCGATAATCAATATTCCCCTTTTCATTAATTCTGTAAGAGTTAAATCCTTCTGAACTATCAGAATATCCAGACTCATTTCTCTCCTTTGAATAGAGGATATAGCAATTTCTCTGGGATTTATCAGTCTAAGCAGGAGACAATATACTTTGATATTATTGATCATTCTTTGATTTACGGAATCATCCCATCTCAATTGAAAACGAAAATATCTTTTTAGGAAGAAATCAAGCTCCGCTTCCGTGTTTTTCTTGTATTGCTTTTTATTTATACGTTTTTTCACATCTGCTCCCGCGGAATCTTCTTGAACATATTTTTTGTGGTTTGAGAGAGCTGATTCAAGATCCTCTTCGGCCACAGATTCCTTTTCTCCTTTATTTCCATTTTCTAATTCAAGAGTTTTTTCCTTCGCTGATATAAAAAGAGATCTTTTTTTCTTTCCAATTAGTTTTTTTTTTTTACTAAAAATTTCATTTCCATTCAAATTTAAAAGAAGTGATTTGATTGGTATGATCCACGGATTAATCTTATATGCATTATAAAGTATCAAAAATTCTGGAAAGAACCAAAGTTCCAGATTCGATATGGAACGACTTAGTATTTCTTCATTCATTCTCATCCAATCAAAAAATATTTTTTTTTTATTGTTGGATGGGTTGATTTCTTGATCTTGATTAATTGTGAGATAAAAAAAATCTTTCTTATCGATTTTTTCTATTAGTTGAAAATTATTAACCCCAGTTTTAGTATTTTTATTACTGTTCGTGTCAGCCTCAATATTGATCCAGGCTCCAATATCGGCCTTATTTTTAAGACAAAAATGCAGCATTCTCCAATCAAAATATTTTCTATCCGGATTTTTTTCGAGATCTATAATATCATCTTCTACTAGATAATTATTGATAGGGATACCCGTCAGTATATCAAAAAATTTCCATTTATCTGTGTTGTACTTATAAAAACTTTCTTTAGTATTTTTTACTTGTACTGGTAATTCATAAATATATGAATCTTTATTATCTTCATAATTAATAGATTTATATGAGAAAAGATCATATATATATTTTTTTTTAATATTATCTTTTTTGTTTGGTAATGAGTAGTGTGTTTCAAAAGAATTTTGTTTTTTGTAATCAATTAATCGGTTTTGTTCATATGAATAACATTGGTTAAAATCCTTATTTTTGGCCATACGATCACGATCTTGATTGACTCTATTTCGCCATTTTTGTGGTAGTAATTTTGCCCATCTAATCGGATATAAATCGTAGTGATAATGACCCCTTAACCAGTTTTTCCATTGATTCATTCCTGAATTTTGAAGATTCTTTTGTTTTAAGTCGGAATGTAATATTTCTTGTGCTCCAAAAACTTCAACAAAATAATCCTGTATTTCATTCTTAAGAAAAAGAGATGTTCCGTGATATTGAAAGACAGGTCTTAACTTATCTAAGTTAATAATTTGTGTTTGTGATAATTTGTAAAATAAATATGCTTGCGACAAGTATGATAAGTCCCAAAAGATCTTTCCATTCTTATTACTAATATTGGAAAGTGACTTTTTTATAGTTGAAATAAAGTGAATTATACTTTGATTTGTTTTATCAATTCTTTCTTGATTTGCTTCATTATTGGAAAGGGATTTAGTAAAATTTTTTTTTTTTGAATCAAAATCAATAAAAAGTTGCACATTAATCCTCGGGATATTAATCATACGTTGAAAGATATCTATGTATATGTTTTCAACGAAAAATTTTAGAAAATGATGCGATTTACGAATTAATCGTACATTTCTTTTTTTGAATATCTTTAAAATATTTTTCTGAGATTCTAATATTTTATCATCATAACTTATTTTGTTAGCACTAATATTTATTTCCGGATTTAGAAACTCTTTTTTCGTGTCTTTTCTAATTTTTTCAATTTTTTTTAGTATGGTGTTTGTTCTATCAGTCAGATCTTTCATTTTTTTTTCTCTCAATGAAAAATTTGTCCAATCCATAGAGCGAATTATACTGGACGAGCCTTGGATCATTCGATTACTTATTATCGAATTTTTTTCGTTTTTAGCTTCATTCAACTCGTATATTTCTTTCAATTCAAATAATCGAATTGGGTTTCTT